GAGTTAGTCGGAAGACCTTTGACAGTATAATCAGACCATGGGATGATCCCGACTCTATCTTATCATTAGTTAGTCAAGTAAAAAGTAAGCTTCCTACTTTGGTAAGTAGATATATGCCCTGGTTGACCACTATTCCCCTTAACCAAGGGATGACGTGGGACCCGACATGGAAGGCCTTACCTACCCATAAGATTACTGAAAGAATCCTTGAACTACGTGTTGTCAAGAGGAAAGGGGCTGCGCGTGGTAAACGCTCAGTCTTCACCTCATTGGCTTACGAGCTCTCAGGGTTTCAATTCCTTATGCAGTGGGTACATGCCTATGGCCAGTAATGGTCTATGGGTATACTATGGCCACATAGAGTCCGTTACCCTAGGGATGAGAATAAGAAACTCTTCTCTAATTGGGATCTCGAAGATTTCGAGAGGAAGATAGGCCCTTATTTGCCTTCTCCCACGGATCTCAATTGTCCGCCTATAGTTGGTCGTCTATGTTCGCTGGTTGAGGGAGGAGGAAAGAGGCGTATTATTGCCATAGGTAACTACATTAATCAGAGGTTGCTTCGACCCGTTCATGACTGGTTGATGCAGGTCCTTAGTCATATCCCACAAGATGGGACGTTTGACCAAACAAAGCCTCTTGATAATTTAGTTGGCAGCAGTGTGTGTTACTCATTTGACCTTAAGTCTGCTACCGATAGGTGGCCGCTTTTTTTGTTATTATATATAATGCAATACTGTTTTGATCGGTCTTTTGCCTCCAGTGTGGTTAATTCTGCACTGGCGAGTCACGTGTTTGAGGTTCCCTTTGTGAAAAGGAAAGCCTCTCAAGTTTCATTCGTAGCAGGGCAACCGCTCGGGTATCATGCCTCTTTGGCCTCTCTTCGCACTCTCCCACCATATATTGGTGTGGTGGTGTGCGGAACAGGTTCACCCTGGACTTAAGTTTAAGTCATATGCGGTACTCGGCGATGACAACATCATCGCTGATCAAGAAGTGGCTAAGGTCTATGAGTCTGCTGTTGGTTGGGGTAAAAATTTTTTATAAAAAATCCCTTGTCTCTCACACAGGCTCAGCAGAGTTTGCTAAGCGTTTTCGAGTGAAGGGGTTGAGTGTGGACTTAAGTCCTATCTCAATCCAAAATTGTTGAAATTCTCATCACCCATTTGGACTTGTGGCAATTCAGCACAAGTATCCATCGTGTCGATTTTCAACAATCGCACGGGTGGGTGGTGCCGGATATCGGACCTTAGCTACTCTGGATCAGCGTAGGCACTCTCACTTTGAGAGAGTTTTTGTGATGAGGATGAAGGCCAAACTTCCTTTTCCTTTATGGTTGGGAAGGGGTCTTTCCTTGAACCCTTACCTCAGAGGACTTATGGTTGAGTTCTTGAGGAAGGAGATGCGGCCAAGAGAGTTAATCTTATTCCCTGATGAGCTTGTTGAGCTTGAAGGGATGAAAGATTTTATTGAATGGTCTTGTCTCCGATCTTGGGTAAAGGCTTGGCTTAAGTATGGTCAATGGGACAATAGTCAAGCTTTGAGTCCGGATGTTGACCTTGAATCCTTCTTCTCAGCCCCTATTGTAAATAGGAAGTGGAATGTCACAAATCTTGATCCCAAGTTAGTCAGATTTTGACTTCTATGGAAAATTTATGATATGGTGGCTTTGAGAGGTATAGACTATAGACCGCCTATACTATGCTCTATGCCCATTAAAGGTTGGATTCAGGGAGGTGCCTGTGGTACCATGTTCTTAGTGTGTCCTTTGGGTCTTAACCAGCCCAAGGCGCATAGTGGGATTGTTTTACCTGGGCAAGAGATTGCCTTTGTTTGGTACCAATCCTACTAAAAAAAAAGACTGACTCTCAGAGTCATTAGCCTTGTCGCTAAGCTTTCAAAAAAGCAAGCAATATGGTAGAGAAGGGGTACGCAGTTGCAAGTCCGGGTCATCAAAAAGGTGATGACAAAAGCAAAATGGGAGCGAGAACCCTTAAGGATCAAGGGCTTGAGCCCCTTCAAAGTCATAGGCTAGCTCAAAAGAAAAGGTCGAGGTGATAGCTTGAGGATTAGCCCTACTAATCGGACTGAGTTCTATGTAGGATAAGCGGGAAGGCTCAATAGAACGGGATCCTCACGTCCACAATGGACCTTCGCCTTGACTACATGACGGGTCCTTCACTCACGCGGCTTTCCGTTATAGATGCAGAATAGTTGGATGGAGTATCCCTCAGTCAATTAGTCTAGCCTACCTTACGAGTCAGATTTTTTCCGGAATTCTTGACTTCTCAAGTAAAATGCAGATTCCAAAATAGTTAGAACTATTTGAACACGACGTTTTTTGGGGAGTCGGCATCCATTATGGGGAAGTTGGGTCACATCGTAGATAGACAGAATTCGAGATTTCACTCCCACTCCTTCACCTCGAAAACCCTCTCTCCAGCTCAAGATCACTTTTTTCTTTTTCCTGAAATAAGTAGATCCTTTAACTTTCATCACAACTGACTTCGAACCAATCTTTCTGGCAGATCGCCCCACATGTTCCGCAGTTGCTTCAGCAGCATACCGAGAAAGACGAGACCGACCTTTTCTTTCCTCCAAAGAACCTGCTGAGGCCCCAGTCTTCTTATTCCCCCTAGCATCTGTCACGGTCACAAAGGTCTTCTTTTTGATCAGTAAGACATGGACAAAATCTCTTTTCTTTTTCCGTGAAGGTTGCTCATCTTCCTCCGAGATGCTCTGTACGAAGTTCATCTTACTGTCCATCTTTATCAGCCAACTCCCCTCTTTCCTTCCATAACTGGACTAGAACCAGCAAGCGAACCAGTCGTCCAAGAGCACTTCGTTAGATTTGCATGTGTTAAGCATAAGGACCACCTTAAGAGCTGATTCAATAGCTAAGGTTACTGATATGCCATTAACAGCGGCAACGGAAAGGCTTACAGCTGCTACGAGAAGATCTGTCTTACCTTAAGTATGAAATTTCGACGATCAGACCTAAGAAAGCTAATTCCGTATAAGACCCATGATAAAGAGGATATTCCTGTTCATTTAAGTGATTCTTCCTGTTCAGGGGATAGAGCAGACCCCGAATCCTGCTATTCCTTGGAGCGGTATGAAAGCTATTAAGAAGAAGCAGTTCTTTACTAAAGGGCCGAACCGAGGGATCCTGTTAACTTGGTCGACTTCGAAATCTCAAGGTAAGAGAAGCAGATCTTGCTGGTTTTCAGTCTCTCATGATTCCACCAGTTCGAAAAGGATTTAGAAAACCAAGACCAAAAGTGCCTTCCCCATAGTAAGGTAGCAGGTCAACGTCTGGCCTGGCAGAGTCAAACTATATAGTAGGATCAGATCAACTGAAGCACCTGCATCCCCTAGTGGGGGGCATCTTGCTTAGCGGATGTAAGCGAATCACGATCTTATTCTGTGGATTCTAGTACAGCGGAAAGTACTACTTCCACCGAAATTACCGTCAAATCTGTAACGCTACTTATTGGACTAGCCTAGTGGCACAAGACCATCGAATTCTCCCGCTATGACCTTAGCTGATTTAGTGGGGCTGGCTAAGCTTGTTCCGTAAAACGCGTTAAAACCGTAGCTCCTTGGCCCATCCTTGCATAAAAGAGGAAATCGAAAACCCTTAATCCCTCGATTGTACTATAATAAGAATTCTTTTTGCATCCCCCTTTCACTGATAAATAAGAGAGTCGGCAACTTGCCTTGCGTCGCAGCTTGACCTTTCTTTCCCATGCTCTGAAGTTTCAGTCTAGAGGCTAGTGAGGCTCTTTCCCTTGGGCTTCTTCCTTTGGCTAAGAGAGCTAGGGCAGTGAAGTTCGTCGACGGTTTGACTCGGCGAAGGGTTAAGTCGGGTAAGCTATTCCAATTGAGAGCTTGAAGCAACGAAGGAGTAGTGACCGTATAGTATTGACAGCTTTTCTCCCCTCGGCCCCATGTCTCCCTACTTCTCTTCTTGATTGATGGAATTGTTGATGCCACCACACCCGAAGGAAGGTATCTGCTTTCCAGGGTAGGTCCGGTAAGAGCATCCCCTTTTCGCTTTAGGTTACATTCGAGTGAAGTGAAGTTCTGGTGGAATCCTTTCACTCACGGAGAGGCTCCACACTTTCAAACGAGACTCAAGAGCCTTTTTCTTTTTAAGACACTGATGCCAATGCCAACTATACCGGTCTTAGCAGCAAATCCTTCCTCAGGTGAAAGCGGTCTTGATGCCGAAGAGCCTACAATTCGCCCCCATGTTAATGGACGAGGCAATGAAATTCTTAAGATACGAACGGGAAAGATGTGCAGCACAGAAGTAGCTGCTATCGAATGCCCTTCTATTCTTTTCGACGACGGCAAGGCAATAAGACGTCGAAGGTTTGAAGGAAGAATCCGCAATGCTTTGACATTTCTTTTCAAATAGGTTGTGCCCGGTTAGTCCAATACTACAGATAGTCACGAGCACAGAAGAAGAAGATGGAATCGAATACGGTGTTAATGAATTTCCTGAAGTGAAGCAAGGAACTGCAAGAATTTACCACAAATCTCCTCTTAGATAGGCTGTTCGGGAAGAAGGAACAGTTCGGGATTAAGCTGATTGACCTAATATGTCCATCATCGAATACGACGCTGGTGGTATCCTATACTATAATAGAAGAAATGTCGCATCCGCTTGCAACGAATAGGCTCTTTTCCACGAAGGAAAGGATGCCAGTTGCTATTGAATTTCCTGCTAGCCTTGTGAAAGATTTTCTAAGTGTTCAATCAGACGCTGTTTGAAAGAAGGACGTAACCAGTGCTAGTTGAATCAGCCCTTACTGTTCTCCTAGCCGGTGTAAAAGTAAGTGCTCTTTTCCCACCCGCCTCTCGTAGTCGTAGCCGCTCTTGGGACTGATTCCTTTCCTGTTGATGGGGAATAAGCGATGTTGGCTGCCTTTGTACGAGCAGGTTTTTCCAATCCCATCTGTCCTGTCTTGTGGAATAACAGCTATGGCACTTGCGGAAATAGGCTTTGAGGTAGGGCCTTCTTTGCCAAAAGAATGGGACCCCTTTTTATAATAATAGGAAGGAGGACGTTGAACAAGAGCTTCTCTTCTTTGAACACGGGAAATCACAGCTGATGAAACAAAAGACTCAGCCATTCTTGGTGTCCCAGCTTAACCACACTAAACTCACTCTTTCTCCTAACCCAACCCGGTGATAAAATAGAGACAAATCCCTATTCCCTAAGGTAAGGCGCGCCTCTTTTAAACAGTAAATTGCCCATGTGAAAGCTCAAAGCAGTCTAGCAGTCAACAAGTCTCATCCCCGGATTCCCTGGTCCTAACGGACCAGCCACATACCAGGATTCGTTAGAACCAGGGCATACCAGGTGTTTCATACATGAATACGCTCATGAGTGTTTCATTTACATTCCATGTAGCTCTTCTTTCGGGGTGTCTACGCTGGAGGGTTTATTACGCGATCTTGACCTTTCTGGGGTGCCCCTTCTTCTTGGGCCGGGTTCTGGTCCGTTTCCATGTTTCGGTGGTGACTTTTGGGTTCGACGGTAGTTTGAGCGCCGTGTTGCGTTGACCCCTACCTATATGTATATATCCTTTTTCTTTGTATTTTCTGGGATTCCCCCGGGATTGTATGTCGATTTAGCAAACCAATGCCTTAAGTCACTCGCCCTTAGGGCTTCCACCCCAGTATCTTGGTGGTAGGATGTGCTTTGAACCGTTGTTAGGTTCGAATCCTATCTGGGGAGCTCTCTTCTCTTCTTGATTCTATTAAGTAGCGGGGATGCTTATAAAATTGAAGACAAAAGGCTCATAAAATGTGCTTAACCATGTGTGTAATGCCGACGCCCCGCACCTTGCTTTTTCAACAGAAGCTAGATTGCCACCCTCAAGGTCGAAGGTCAGGTCAGAAGGTGATTCCCTTTGCTTGGCTACGAAACTAGGCATTGAAAAGCAATCCACCCAAGCCAAGGAAGGCTAGCGTCTCTAGGGGCTGAATCTCTAGGTAACTTTTTTATATGATAATCAAAGTTCTTCGCCTGCTAACTTTTAAAGTAAACAAATCGATGCGCCTTGAGCCTAGTCCTTATTCTTTAAAGGCCTTCGCCTGCTTCATCTGCAGAGCTAACTCCGGAAGTGACTGCTTTCACTCGGTGATTTTCACTACTCTGACTCTCTTTGTTCGGTAGGAATGCTTCTCCTTCCCATAGTCTTCCTAAGTTGGTGTTCTAATGATTGGATTAGAAACAACAGTAAATTAATTTACTGTATGCTGTCCCTTTCCTTAAAGACGAGTAAGTGCCGATACTGCACTTTACTTAGCCGAGTCAGTCCCATTCATTAAAGAAGAGAAGCTTGTATTGGAGTGCGCTGGTTCAATGACTAGAGGAGCAGAGCAGCAAGAGCATCCAGTGATTTTATTATCAATAGTAGGGACAGAACCACACCACACTACAGGCAGAAAACAGCATAAGAAAGAGAATAAGTATACTAGAGAGCTGGAAAGAAGCTTGCTATAAGAAATGACTTTTCCGCGGAAAGGCAGCAAAGAAGTCGACTTAAGAGAGTACGGGCAGATCAAGTGAGGAAGATAATTGCCAATAGAAGCCCGGGGATCAGTCTACTGCTTTAGGGAGAGATCCTTTGAGTAGGGCATCTAACTCTACAACCAAGAATAAGAAGAGAGTAGAATCTAGTTACAGTCCAGCTATTACTTGAGGAGCGCGCATACAAAGCAGAGCGAAAGTGATTGATTGTCTCAATAGAACCGAAGCCCAGGAAGGGAAGCACCAGGAAGAAAAAAAAAGCCCATCCATAACTAAGAACAGCCGTAAAGCTGGAAAGAACAAGAGAGCATCGAGTTCGAAAGAAGAAGACTGCAGTGCCTTAATAACCTAAGCAGATGTCTACAGCTTATCCCATTTCTAAAAGAAGGTTTGATTTAAGTGCTAGTGCAGGACTTCGTCAGCAGTGGTTCGTTTAGCAAGCAGTCTTATTGCTTGAAAGCACACACAGCACACAGTAGGAGAGTTCGAGTGTGAAAGCAGTCTACTCATGTACTCTAGCTTCGCTAGTGAGATAAGGTAGTTGGCTTACTTGCTTGTTAGAGGACAGGTAGTTTACTACTTGCTGTTGTTAGAGAGAAGGGGATGCTTGTGTATGGATGGAACTAAGAGCTTAGGGTGAAGAGGTGGGACTAGACAAACAAGCCAGCCATTAGCCCTCTTTAAACTGGAGTATGGAAGTGGAACTCAGTCTAGTCTGCTCTGCTCTCATCCAGCAAGCTCTCTAACACTAGCTAGCACTAACCTCTCTTTAGCTTCTTCGCTACCTCTCAACAGTAAATAGTCGCTTAGCTTTCTAACAAAGCAAGTAGCTAGCGTATCTCTTCCCTCTTCGAGCCAACCGTTAACTTCCTCTAACGAGCGAGTAAACTTCGTTCACCACTTACTACGTTCTTTCAGAACCTTAGAATCCCTGAAAGCAAATTATGGAATAGCGCTAGCTAACTACTAAGAGTGCAACTACTATAAAGACTCTAATGGAACCCCTTTCCTTCCTGACTGGTTTTGCTTTACTCCGAGAAATTGAATCTTCGTTATCCCACTCGTGTTGTAGGGCCTTTTCTTCGAAGGATACTATAGTTCCTAGTCTCAATTCCTACCCTTGCTCTTCTTTCTTTTCGTTATCGATGGTCTTGCTAAATCATTCGATCTTCCCTCTTTTTTTCGAATTGGCTCGATTGATTCTTGGCATTTGTCATGAAGGCGCTTGCGTCAAGACAGATTCGGAACCCCAACTCTACGGGCATTTTCGGGGACTAGCAAACTTCTAGATCGAAGGCAGAGAAGGAATGGAATCAAAGCAATCAAAAAAAAGAGACAGTGTGAGACCCCATCATTGCCCTGTCTCAAGAGAACCTACCTCAGACTAACCATATCTATCCACCTTGATCAATCCTTCTTGATCCAAATGAAGAAATCCACATGAAAAAAAAACTGAATCGTCTCCTGGGGAAATCGGAAAGAGTTCGCTACGCAAGCCCAGTTCTCTACTTACTTCTTTCACAGTTTTCACTACATTCCATTCAAAATCAACATTCTTCGTCTCACCCTTTTATTTTAGATTCCAATCAAACCTTCGTCGATAAAGCGTGCATCTTTCAGTTGATTACGATTCCAATTCAAACTACTCACTTCGAAAGCTCGGTCGAGCTCATCTAAATACAAGTCCATTATCATATGACTGAGAGGAAAAAAAGACGTCTACTGTTCGCGAATCCGTCTTCTTGTTGAGGAATGGAAAACTGGTGCTATCGCGTATCATATAGTCGATCAAGGCTCCTTTTAGCGGACATTGCTTCCACTTGAATCGAGATTGGCTGGGTCAGCTGTATACTATCTAGGTAGAAGATCTCCAATCATTAGCTCGGTTTCCGCAAAGAAAATCACTAGCTCTTTGTCAGCTAGAGCAAAAGCTGTTACAGAAGAAACTGCTATTGGTGGACTCCTGCTTGGCTAGACTGCTTTGAGCTTTCACGCGGGCGTCAGTCGGTAGAGAAGCTCTTCTTGAAGAAGTTGCCGATGGTGCTATCGTATTAGAAGTAGTTGGCTGATCCAGTCTTCCTTTCCGCTCCGCACCTTACCTTTCTTTCCAATTGGAATAGGAAAGACTAGAATCCTTTAAGCTACGCCCTCACTCATCCCTTCTCCCATTCCTCCAACTGCGCTTAGACCGACAGTGGCAAGAGCTTCTTCTTTGTTTACAGCTTGAGCGGATTCGATTCCGAACCTTTTGAGTAACTATAGTTATTCCTTCCCTTTCTCTTCCTTCTTTCCCAGAGCTAATGGCTCACTTCACTATCTTTAAATAAGACCGGGAGTCACTCGCTTCCTCAAGCACGGGAAAGAGATAAGATCTCTTATTTATGCCCACTCTTCCAAATGAAATTTCCCTTCTTCCAAGAGCTAAATCGATGGCACTTGGCATCCTTCCCTAAACTAAAGAATTTACTTACCTTGCGCCGGTATCATTTAGCTTGAGCCGGGAACTCCTGTTTACCTTGAGACAGGTATTCTTTTTTATAGATATCACCGTTCAAGCGGAAGACTAATCAGACTTTCTCTCGTCCAAAGCATGAGTGAACGGTCGATTCTCTAAGAGAGGATTTAGCCCTTCCCCCACCAAGAGAAAGAAACTAGGGCATTCGCCTCTATCAATGACTTAAGAAAAGAAAAGCAGCCTTTCTTTATGAATTGAATAAAGAACCCGAAGGCGAGCTACTCAGTCTTGCTGCTCCTTCCCGTCCCGCTATTCCTTCTTTTCTTTCTTGATAGCACAGGAAAGAGACTGTTCTTGGTCTTTGGCCGTCCTTTGTCCTCTTTCGATAAGACCATAGATGCTATGGGTCTCGATCTTCTATTTTTTCTGGGAATAGAGACAGGGTTGTTAAAGAGTAATCGTTTTTTGACGCTTTATCCGAGGGGCAGATCTCTTAGCTATCTTGAATCAGGCTAATCTTCTTCCTAAAGACCCCCTCCTGCTTAGAAAGATAGCAGCCAGAAAGAGAAGAGTGAAAGAGAAAGAGAATGTGAAAAGGCTACGCATCTTGGTCCAGAGCGAGGCAAGCAACGGTTGGTTGAACCCGTTCTCTTTAGTTCTATTTTCACTAAGCCGAATCTCTGTCCTGAGTTGCTAACTATTAAAATGACAGGAAAGTCTCACCCCTGTACAAGACTACTCAAAGCATCTCCCCAGAAATGGTTGAATAAAAGGCTACTGACCTTGGGTTATTTCACTCACAAAGAAATTAATCCGGAAGTTCTTTCGCTACACTGACTTCTAGTAGGAAAATCCTAGTCGCAAGAAAAAAGCAATTCTTCTTCTTTCAACGGCAATAGCTGCGGAGTCAATAGCAGTCCTTCGCCTATTCTATTCATCTGCGTCCCATAGCTTATTCTCAAGCACCAGAAAGGAGAAGCTTCTATTCTCGATGCACCAGCAGACTCTAACTCTATATAAATCAAAAGATTAGCGGTCTTGGTTCCGCTCGGTTCAGGGGACAATCCATTCTTTTTTGTCTTTTCGATAGACTTTATGTACTGCAGCTCCCATATTTCAAGTTGGGAAAGTTCAGCTCGCTAGCTGATCAAGGAGCTTATTCTCGAACAAGCCCAGAAAGGAGCCCATTTGTCCTAAGAGCGGATTCGATTCCTCCTATTTTAATATGTCATTTATTTCCGTCCTCCAATCCTGACTCCAGGAGCTCCTTCTCCGCATCAGACTTCTACTAATAGAGGGTGCCTTTTGCTAAACGAAATTCTTCAATGACACTCGTCGCGGAAATGCAGACATCTAGTACTCTGAAGCAAGCCTCTTATCTGCCAAAGCCGTCTCTAAAGACAAAGAGGGGTCTTTTTATTCGCCGATGTTTTAGTCTTAGCAAAACCCTTCCTATTGGGATAGCGTCGAATACTGGAGATCCCCCACTAGCTCCAGTGCCAGTCCCACAGCAGATTCAATAGCTGCCTATGAGCCTATGAGTCAAAAAAGAAGAAAGAAGCGATTTTTTCTAGAGCATAAGCCCTTCTCGAGTCATACCTTTGATCTTTTTATAAGATACCACCCACCAATGCTACCAGAGCTGGTCTCAGTGAAGTTACTATTTAGTCAGATCGGGGATTAGTTAAAAAATAAGATATTCCGACAACAGTCAAGTCATCAGGATCAAGGAAGGAAAAAGAGTAATCGACGGTACTAAGACTCAGGGCATTCTCTGCCATTGATTCTAGCACAAGACCGCTTACGTTGATAAGATCTGCACCGCTTTCTGATAGTTGACCCAGAGCGGATGAAATGGATCTTCTGTCCTCTGCTTTCTTTCCCTCAAACCCTGACACCAACAGCTGATTCACTAGCTAGTCCTCCAACAGCTCTTACTGGAACAGAAAAGACTAGAACTGGTACGTGAACAGCTGATACGAGAGCAGCGGTTACGCATTCAGTTACCTTTTCTAAGAGCAGTTATTCCAATTCCTACTCCTAATAGTGCACTCACTAACTTGACAGCCGGGGAAGACTTGCTTCAAGGAGGAAATTGGGGATACTCATAAAAGCAGTAAGCAAAGAAGCGGAAGGCATAGAGTCAAGACAGAAAGCCGGGGGCGTAGCGGGACAAGGTTACTAAGGCATTCATTCAGTAAGAGCAGGAATAAAAAAACGAGTGCCAAGCTAAAGGCTAACAATTGCTTACATTACAGCTCAAAACGAGGGATCTTGTCAAAGATGGCGATATGGACATTCAATCAATGCTTTCGGGAAGCCTAGTACTCCTTCGACTAGAGGAATAGCCGTGGGAGGAATAAGAAGTAGCAATTCCCTGCATCCCCCTCTAACGAGCCTTGCCTTATATTGAAAGATTCATTCTTGCATTCCAGTCTAACTCTCCTTTCTGTCTGTCACTGGATCTCCACTACTTTACTTGCGACTTGAGCTAGCAGACTGAGCTTTAGCTTGAGCGAGAACGAAGGAAGACATCTCTTTTTTGGACTGAACTGCTTGAGCTGGAGCTTTCGCTGGTTAGGACCGACGGGCAGGTGACCTCGGAAAGAGAGATGAACCTAAACCTGAGACAGTAGCCGCAAGAGAGGCAGCGGTAGAAGCCTTGGCTTGGCTGGCCTACGATCCTAGCTCAGAGACATCTTCCGACGGTAGGTGGTATGTAGGCTTGGAGGTCTCAAGCATCTTTGGGTTGAGTTGCTCAAGGGTTCATACCGGCAAGGAGATGTGTTTCAGCCAAAGCTGCTGTCTTTGTTTGGGTAGCCGGATCCACTAAGGCGGAGAGGCCTGAATCGACGTTCCAATACAGTCTCTGGAGGGGTCTTCTTTACTACATTTCATTTTAAAAACTGGTGCAAGAACATTAGTTGACTTTGAAGCTTGCCCAATAGAAAGTTAACCTTACCGAGACTACTATGGTAGCTTTTTCGCTTGAAGCTATGTGTTGGTCCACTCGCATCTCTTTCATAGTTATTGGCCCCGCATGGGAAAAGATGTGGCCCAGGAATAGGTGTTTACACCTCCGACTCGTCAACAGCATCTGGTGAGAGTTCTTCCCGGAAATCGTATGCCGGTGTGGCACCACTAGATGGGAAGAAGGTAGAACCTATTATGCCAGCTGTGCGACCGCCTTGTTATGCAGTTGGACCGAGGCAACTAGCAGATGGGGAAGGCTAGAAAGAGGGTTCCGCAAGAGAGGATAGCGGAAATCAGCATTTCGCATAATCACTGGATATTGTCTACTTTGGCGGAACGGTCCTCCCTGTAACACTATATGGTGCCCACCCTCTTCTTGGTGACGGAGATGGACACTTCGGATAGACGTATGAACCAGAGACCTTAGAGATTCGACTGCGGCTCCGGTTGAAGGCCTTGTTGGCTGGCGTCCTCGCTAAGCTCCATTTTCAAATCAAAGAGAAGTCATGTACATTAGTGTTTTGCCTCCTTTCACTGGGCAGGGAGATATAAATTTGAAGGCGCTTGCGTCGAGACTCTGTTTTTTAGAATCCCGGGAAAGAAAGCATGTATCCGTGTACGGGAATTTGACAGTGTAAAGCTTTATTGTCCCTGAAAGCAGCCTTTTTTATATTAGTATTGTAAAGGGAAGTGCTGCCAGAACTGTGACGCCTGTTTAGAAACGTAGCTCGGTGCTTTCATTTCAATAAGGGCAGGTTCTCTTTCTTCAGTAAGGCTCGATATTACTTGAGAGTTATCTATCAAGTAAGTCCCCCTGCGCCTTCAAAAAAATTGTTTGAAGCCCGGTGCCAAGCAAAAGTAGGAAAGTGAGGAAGCCAGGGACAAGGTAGCAAAGCCGCTTCGCGCCTTCGTTCAATTAACACGTTGCCCCTTTACCCTAGATTTCATCCCCAAGCCTCATAGTCTACTCAATCCCCGGCTCTCAACCAGAACGCGCGGATGAGGAAGCACGAATGAGAGGAATAAGGGTCGCCCATGAAGCAATCCAAAGGTTTCGGCAGGAGTCCCTCGAAGGAGCTGATGGGGAACAGACCGTTAGCCCTGTTCAACAGGTTAGTACGCAGCACCCGATTCAGGATGAATACACATCGCCTAAAGGGGCAGAGGCCATGAACACATCAGAATCCAATCGATTTGAACTTATTTCCAACTTGGAGGATCTGGAGCTAACCGAACTGCAAGAGAATCATATGGCCCAGAGCATAGCAATTTCACCGGAGAGTCTCCATCAGCAAAAAGCAAGAAGGCAGCTGTGGTTCCATTAAGTGTGAAAAGAGGTATGGTTGAGCGGAATTCAGAAAATCATCACATTTTGAAGTTCATCCCCTTCCTGGTTCATAAACTCTGTCTTTTTCTATTTCTTCTACCACTCCGAAATCCGACAACTGCTTGTTGATCGAGTCAATTGGGACTGACTTTCCGTAGCTTTCCTCACTGAAGCAATTCTCTTTTCTTTTTCTGTAGTTCACGAGATTGGTTCAGCTTTTCAGCAAAGGTGGCTAATACCCTCTCTCTAAACTATCGAACATGACTGACACTCGAAATCATTGAAATTCCCCTACCCGTCTGTCTTTATTTAAAGGGAGGAAGTAAAGGGGAGGAACAAAGTCTTCTTGACTGAAAATGGCTGACAGACCTTTTCCCATGTCAGTGCACCCATCTGTATCCACTTCGCCCTAAGAGCAGGACTGGACTAAGCAGTCACTTCCTTCAAAAAGCAAATTTCAGTTAGAAAGCTTGACAAAGGGCCTAATCAATCCAGCAGGAAAGGGAAAGCAATCCGTTCCAGGCCAGTCTTTGCTTATTTTCCTTATGGATAAGTAAACGTTTCTAGTGGGATGGCTCCTCGTCCGAGTGTAGGTTTTCCTCCATAATCTAGTATAGATTAGCTTCTCCAAGGTATATATTCATGATCAATCGCTATAGCTATAGATCTTTAGTTTATTTGCATAACCAGTGCTTCATATACTTCTGTCTAAGGTAAGGTCTTGTACCTATCCCACGCCTACCTCATGCTGGGAAGCAGCCTTCTGTGACTCTCCTCTCGAGAGACTGATTTCTGTTTTTTAGATGATGAGAAAAGGCAATGGCTTGAAACCCCTCTAAAATGATAGGATCTTTCCAGTACAAGCCTATCCTAAAACAAGTTGACTTCTCTTTTTGGCAGTATTCGTACTAGCTGTGGGAGTCACAGTCGGGGCAAGCCCACTTTTAAGTGAATCGCCATTCTCTAAGGGTTAGAGCCAGTATCATCTTTGATTTTCTTTCCGTGCTCTCGAGCGAATGCGGTTGCAGGATAGTTTGGAAAGCTAAAAGGATAGCGACGGGGTGTAGTGGTGGTTTTGGAGGTCACATACCTTGGTTGCAGTGACATCGACACTGACGAGTTCTCTCATTTCCGCAGTCCCAACAAGACTAGCAGTAAGGGACGCGGGAGTTGCATGGGGAATTCGTTCCTAAGTCAAGATCACGAGCAGGTCCTGCGGATATATAGCCGACTCGAATCTTGCTCTCCCAAAGGCAGTAGCTTTCAAGCTACTGATCTTCTCGACCATCACCATCTTTCATCTGGTATAAAGGAAAGAGCTTTCCGAGAGCCCCTATGCGACCTTCCACTTGCAGAGAGTCCTGCCGATGTAGCTCTTGTTCTTCTTCCTTATCAAGGTCTTCCCTTTCTTCTGATCAAAAATTCAAGTCGTCGTCACCTTAGCGAAAGCACTAAGTAAGCAAACTACCTTAATGAAAGCGGCTGAAAAAAAAGCCATTTTATCGATAGTTATTCAAGGCGATCTCTGGATCCCTATATCTGATAGCTGTAACAGGCCTTATTCTTACAGAGAGATGCTCCTATAGTTCCTCTCTCTCATAAGAAAGAAGAGAGCTAGCCTAAGCGGAGCTACCAGCTATACTACCAGAAGAGCAGCTACTATCAGTCCTAAAGAGCCAGTATCCGTCCTTCACTCTTAAGGAAAGGATATAGACCTTAGCGCCTCCTCTTGATCACAGTAATGCAGTAAGTCTGGCTAAAGGAATATAGTATCTCATAAAGATAGGAAAAAAGGGAAAACAAATAAGGCTTCAGCGGGGGACCCATGGTTAAGTAATTATCAGATTGCTTTCACAGGGCTTCTTGCTAAAGAGAAATTAGCGACTGATTTCAGGCTTAGTATCTTACGGTTTCATCTTATAAGCTAACTTTCATCACTTTTCATCTATTAGCCTAGCTTGACTTTTATAGTATAGGCGGGATTCCTTGCTTGCATTATCTCCATTATATAGCCCTTTTTCTTCCTTTCTTCGCCGCGGGAAGAGATTCCAACTATGCTTCCCTCTAACGGTAGGACTGGAATCCGAGCTCCTAGACAAAAGCTTGAAGACAGAAAGAGAAGATCTTAACTGAATGCTTTCTATTATAATAGTAGAAGTTGCGCCTAATGCGCAACTACCTATTAGGTACTATATACTCTATTAGAGAAAGACTCAATCTGTCCAATACTATACGCTAGGAAGAACTGGATTAGGGTAGTAGCCTAGCTCTTGAAGGGGAAGCACATAACTAATAGGGTTCAGGCAACTACGATTCATGTTATCCCCCCGCAGCCCCTATCGCCTGCCTGGAACTCCTTAATTCACTCTTTAACTATAGGAAGCGCCTAAAATCAAGCCTTTTTCGAAACTTTTTTTTTTATAGGCTAGGCAAGGCCCACCTATATCAGACAGCTTTCACCGGGAATCAAGGCGCCGGTTCGAGATCCAGTCTTTGTCTTTCCTGCTGGGCAGTAGCTCCCAAGGAAGGAGTAAGCAACAGCAGCTCAAACCTGTTTGGATTAGAGCCTGTCTGAAAGACCTCAATCTAGATCTCAATCGAGGAGAGTAGTGTCTTTCAGGGAATCACTCCTTGGATTTCAGAAAGACGCGTTTGTAGATTTAGATTCCGTCTAGAAGTCACCGGAAGAATGGTTTGGATCGTAGAGAAAGCGGCAGGCCTCTTTGAGGAAGAGAAGTGGACCCTTCCCACTCCCGGAAATGAGAAGCCTTCTTTCTCCTACCCAAAGAAGTTGGACAGTTGTGTTGAAGCACCTGTCCTTCCAGTTTGACTTGATGCTCTTCCATACCCATATGCAGAGCTGTCGGCACCACTACCAGCAGCATTCGAGCGAGCAAAATAGCAGGCATCCCTTCCAGTTCCATTTTCCGATCGAAAGCCCGTTCCTTCCGGGTCGATAGCCGATAGCGGTATGGGGCAGAGACATCAGAGAGAGGCAGATCCGGATCCCGTGCCATCGGAAGCAAAGGCAGTGACAGGTTCGGATCGATAGCTATACCTAGTGGCACATCCAGCATGAGCACCCGTAGCAATGGCAGAGGTGGAAGCTGCAAGGAAAGCAAGGGTGGCTGGGGCAGAACCGGAGCAAGCAGTAGTAGACCCACCAGTGGAACGAGCAGCATTTCTCGCAGCGGAGTGAGTAGCGAAGGAAGCAGAGGCCGGGAATGATCTTTGTCTACGAACAAGCAAGGAAGCGTTAAGCGGATAACCCATTGCTTCTAATGCGACTAAGGTAGCCAAGAAAACAAAGTAGATCTCGCCCAAAGGTGCCTATTCTTAGGCCGGTCACCGGGGTTAAAGCAACTTGCTACTTCTATCGCATGAAAGACAGTTCGGAGTTCGATAGAGTGATCAGTGGTACTAGCTTGAAACAAGCCTATACGCCCGGAGGTTGGCCAATGGCAAGTGTTTCGAAGGTCACCTCCCATTCCAACTGGGGCGCAAGGGCAGTAGCGGTATCGACATTTTGAATTTAGCTCAGTCAAGTGCGTTATCGTAGGCAAGCGCCTCGTCCTTTCTTTCAGAACCTTGCTTTTTTCATTTCAAGTGCAGTCCTTCCTATTTATTATTGGCATAGGAAAGATGTGATCCAGTAATTAATGTCAAAGAAAGATGATCAGGCAGGTGGCCTAGCTAACAGCTATGGAAGTCCTAATCTTCCATGATATTTTTTATTTCGGTATACCAATCACTCCGCGAGCAGAGTGAGAGAACTAAGTCCGGTATATAATGGTAGTATTCGACAAAAATGGAAATTTTTTTCATTAAGGTAGTGGGAAAGAGCGTCATTGACGGAGGAATCATTGACTTACATCACGATATCTTTTTCTTCCTCATTCTGATTTTGGTTTTCGTATCACGGATCTTGGTTCGCGCTTTATGGCATTTCCACGAGCAAACTAATCCAATCCCGCAAAGGATTGTTCATGGAACTACTATAGAGATTATTCGGACCACCTTTTTTTTTTACAACTTTCGTCGGTTTTCTTTCTAGGTCTATAGGAGTTTTGGAAGCGGAGTGCCAACCCCCTACTGGGGATGAAGCCGGCCCTTCTAATGTGGCCCCCGCGGACTCTCCTCTGAGATCTTTTCCGTCGGTGCCCTCTTCCTTAGCACCGGTACCGTCTTTCCCGTCCGTCCCCTCTGTACCCTCGCTCCCCTCCTTAGAGGAAAATAGTATTAACCAGAGGGAGCAGTCGGTTGAGCAGCCGGCCCCCCCACAAACGCCGGCTTTATCCGATGATACCAATGAGCCTCATAATCTGCCAAATGGTTATTGGTTCGTTCGTCGGATACTCATCGACTACCTGAAGGCGGACATGGATACTTCCTTCGACAGAAGACCGTCGGACAGGAAGGGAAGTATCAACGGGTCTTCGAGCTGTTAGCGGGACCCAATTATAGAAGTAAGGCTCGCCTGGTTGAACTCTTGGGAGATATAGCCAACAACCCCGAGGCTAATCCTACAAGGGAACGGGCGCGCCAAATGATGAATGATATATACCAGCGGCAGGGAAAAGACCGCGACCTTGACCACTATCAATTTAATGAATGAAAAAGCCTATTTCTTCCCATGCGTTTCCTGGTGGAAAAAACCACCGGCGATTTCCGACAAGTCTCTCTATTTTCGGGAGCAGAGCAGAATGGAAAGAAAAATGATGGCAGAGTTATTCAGGACATTTTTTCTGGAACTACTAAATGAGAAAATAGACTATCTTCAAGATCTTCAGGAAAGAGCAAGAATGAGTGCTGAAAGGAGTCTCGAGGACGGCAACGGCGACAGCCCAAGCCCACTTGAGCAATTTTCCATTCACCCATTAATTCTGATGAAGATGGGCAACTTTTATTTCTCATTCACAAATCCATCCTTGTCTATGTTGCTAACTCTCGGTTTGGTCCTACTTCTTCTTTTTTTTGTTACGAAAAAGGGAGGGGGAAAGTCAGTGCCAAATGCTTGGCAATCCTTGGTAGAGCTTATTCATGATTTCGTGCCGAACCCGGTAAACGAACAAATAGGTGGTCTTTCCGGAAATGTTAAACAAAAGTTTTCCCCTCGCATCTCGGTAACTTTTACTTTTTCGTTATTTCGTAATCCCCAGGGTATGATACCCTTTAGCTTCACAGTGACAAGTCATTTTCTCATTACTTTGGCTCTCTCATTTTCTCTTTTTATAGGCATTACGATCGTTGGATTTCAAAGACATGGGCTTCATTTTTTTAGCTTCTCATTACCCGCAGGAGTCCCACTGCCATTAGCACCTTTTTTAGTACTCCTTGAGCTAATCCCTCATTGTTTTCGTGCATTAAGCTCAGGAATACGTTTATTTGCTAATATGATGGCCGGTCATAGTTCAGTAAAGATTTTAAGTGGGTCTGCTTGGACTATGCTATTTATGAATAATCTTCTTTATTTCATAGGAGATCTTGGTCCTTTATTTATAGTTCTAGCATTAACCGGTCTGGAATTAGGTGTAGCTATATCACAAGCTCATGTTTCTACGATCTCAATCTGTATTTACTTGAATGATGCTACAAATCTCCATCAAAATGAGTAATTTCATAATTGAATAAAAACGAGGATGAAAAAGACAAAAATGTCGTTGCCCCTTCACCAACTTCTTCCTCTCTACCCTGAACAACTGCTCCTGCCTCTGCTTCTGTCGTGTCCTGCGCTGGTCCGGACTGCTCCACGCCAGCTTCAACCTCAGCTGCAACTCGGGGTGGTTCCACGACTAACTTATTAATGTTAGGTGTCAACCCAGGCACCTTCCCGCTAGCCTGCCACCTTTCTCTTGTTTACGACGAGGATCTCTTGGTTGTAACCAATTCTTTCTTTCTTTAGCTTCAGCCTCATACGCCAATTCTGCTTCCCAATCCTCATTAGTTAGTCGGCTTAACGCGTATGTTTTTTACTCTTCTTCGTTAGCTGCATCTGATCAAGGGATTTACAAAGCCTCTTATGGTAATACGCTTAACTCATAGGCGTCGGAACGTGCGGATCCCCTCTTCTTTTCTTATTCTACCTCTGGTGCGTATGAAGCCGCTAGTCTTTCTGGGTCTACTAACTAGAATCGGCCATCGTATGTGTATTCTTCTGCTGATACTCTGCGCTTTCCCTCTTAGCGTCTGTCTCTAGTGCTCGGCTCCGGTACGGGCTTTCAGCCTCACTTTCCCCGGATCCGTTCAGCCTGTCTACACAAGCCTGGTTTATGCGTCTCCTTATCATTGGATAGGCCAATCGCATCGGACAATAGCCTTGAGTCGCTCCACCCGAATCCTACTACCACCGTTCAGTATTCCGATGATAGTTGGCTCTCTACGTCGTGCTGTACCTTGCCTCGACATTCAAGGGGTACCATAACAAGAGAGATTTTATGCTAAGTCTCCCTACAAGTTAAGCTGGACTCGCTTACAGAACTTTTTTAAATAACCGTTTACCTGACGAGTTCAAGGAAATACAACAATTCGACGAGCTAACGAAAGTAGGATTTCGGAGACGAGACCCGCACGAGAGATAGGATTTATCCAAAGTCAGTCGCTTGCACTTGCCAAAAGCGCCAGGAGGTTGATTGCCATAAGCTGCTTGAACGAAACCAGAAAAAAAAAGAGAAAAGTTGGATCCTTTTTTCCACTGAGCAAGGCAAGATCTACGAAGGTAGGAGAATAGCTGACTCATACCTAGAGGAAAGGCAAGGTCCAACAAGAAGAATAGATAGCTTCCGAGAAAGCGCAAGAGGAGAGACGAAAGCTTGCTCAGAGATCTCTTTGACCATTCCCAAGAGAAATACCAATTTGGCTCAATAAAATAGACATAGTCTGGTTCACCAAAGAGCCTTATCTTACGTCACTGCCTCGTCAACTTGACTTCCATCTCCTTACATAGGTACTTGTTTTCTGGTCCAGGAAAAGCGGACAGGGTAGTTCAACCAGAGCAGTAACTGTAAAAAAGCGTAGAGTAGCCGTAGCAGGAAGCGGTGAGGACTTTGTTGACAAGTAGATGATGAATTGGAGTCAGAGAAACCAAGATCTAGCTTTTTCTTTGCCTGCCTCTGTTCGAGCAAGCCTTTTTTTTTGAAGCCGACCTACTTGCCCTTTTTCTCTGAAATCCTCGTACTGCTTTAGCTTTCGACCAGCCTTTTCAGTTCAATGAAGCTAATCCCTCATCTGAGGCCCCAAACCAACCACTCTATCCACGAGTTTATGAATCAAATCCTGCCCTTTTTTCTTAGGTAAGTAAGCTGCTTGCTCTTTGCTCATGCGAGGTGGGAAAGCTTTCCCCCCTTTACAACAGAGGGCTGTGCCTGCGAGCCTAGCTATCTCTCTGGGAAGATACAACTGATGACCACTTACTTAACTTAGGTCATTCCTTCTCGGGAGAAGATACGAAAACTCGGAACCTTTTCAAAGGGAAAAACTCATTTTATGAACTCGATTTTCAAAGGGGAGCAAGAGATACGAGTAGATTGGGTTTTGTCGAGTCAAAACAAGTTGATCGGGTCAATAGCGGAGGTGTGCCTCTCTTGCTGAATCGCCTCCTCGTACTGCTAGTCGTTGTTATTCCCGCTAACGAGTTTATCTGCACCTTAGTGTAGTTCGCAATCATGCTTTATTCCCTTTTCCACCACCAAGTCGGAAAAATAAGTAAGACTAGCGAGAGGTAGGTTCAGGTATGGTACTACGCTTCGTCTTGGTCCCCGATCCCGATATGGGAATACCTGTGAGGAAGGCAAGACAATCATACGAGCCAGGAAGGTATACCATGAAAAGACCTTCTATGAGGTTAGGATTGAGACTACGATCTCCAGTCTCTCTAAGCGGAGTAAGCTCCCTTCTCCTTCTCTTCTTCGATTTGGTCGCTACGCTTCGCTTTTGTTGGTACCTTGGTGCTGGAAAGGGGGCCAAAGAGGAGAAAGCTTGCTGACTCAAGAACTCATTCGTCCTTGAGCTTCGACTTGCTGACTTGGTTCCTTAAAACCTATTTCTCCTACTGGGTCTGCTCTCCTTGCCTTGAAGTAGGTGTTTCGCTTTGGTGCTATCCTTCCCTTTGACTCCGATCTCCTCTTTCCTGCTCCACACGGATCAGGTTTTGAGGGCGAAGTCAGCTTTCTCATCCAACGGGCAAGCAGGTTCCACGGGTTAGGAGGCTGCCTTTAAGTGATAGGGGGGCCCTCATTTCATGTAACACAAAGGAAAGCAGTGGCCGTTCACGTTCACTCACTCAAGTTAGGGATGCAACGAAAACGCGGAACTGAAAGCATATATCCGTAATAGGAGGAAGCCGAAGCTGCTTCTTTTTCCTTCTCTTCGACCCGAAGTTCAGTTCTTTATTCGTATAAATAAAATAAGGTTCGGTTTTTCCTACCTAGCCTAGCTCAATAAGGGGGAGAATGCCCTTACTTGGAATCTCAAGCATTCTTCTTCACTTGCACACTTGCATCAACATCAAAGAGCTTATTCGATGCCATCTTCATTCCCTCCCTAAGACAGGGGTTATTCCCGTTCAGTCTAATCCTCTTTTCATGTGCAAAGGCTTATCGATCCCTTTTGAGTTAGATGTGGCATTGCTGATTCGAGAGCAGTTGTCCTTTCTACTACAATTATCCCTGCTCTTCGCCCGTCGCTCATGTGTTAAGCCATGTCTTAAGCCTAGTGCCATCTATCCCATATCTTACTTTCTTTCCTTCCCGCTCTGATCCAGCTACCCCTCTTCTTTTAATGACTACAGAGAGGTTTAGTTAGCCTTTTCTGCCGACTAGCAGATGTGGCATATCTTGATATTTTCAATACCCTTCCCCCTATCCTTCCTGCTGATCTATCTATGCCTTATCCTATTGCTACTGCGACTGGTAATCGGCATTTTTCTTCTTTAAGTGCCACAGTTGATTCTTGAACAAGGCATTCTAGCAACCTACTGCCAAGACCGTCTAAGGCGCAAAGAGCCTATCCTACCACCTACCAGCAGCCTAATTCCCCCTCTTTCCAATCCTAGCTCTACGGTTGATTCGAGAAAGAGTAAGAGGGCATTCGTTACCAACCTAAGAGACCAATCCAAACCTCCCTCTCTCTGTTCTACGATTAACTCCCTCCTGTTCGCGTGCACAAGCTATTTGTCCAATTCCGGGCACTGTAAGAACCGATTCTCTGATTCAATCAAATATCCCAAAGGCCGATGAAAGCCCGCCCAATAGCAAGAAGGCTTTTTCAACGATTGGAATGCTTCCTTCCTCGATTGATGAGGCCTAAGGAGTGCCTTTTGCGCTTTGCTTGCCAGTTAGTTTTGCGTATCAGTTCCTTGCTTTCCTTCCCCAGCTTGAAGTTCAGTTCCAAGCCTTAGGTCTGTCAGGTACTTACCAAGACCTAAGATTAGCTAACGCTACCTTTGATTTGATGCAATACTTCCTTGACTAATGCAGTCATCCTTTTTTTTTTCATTTCCAGTATGAGTACTGCGTCCAACATGAAACTTTTGATTGGTAGTAAAACACCGCCTGTCCTCTTCATAGATTTAGCGCTTTTTATTATTTTGATGTTTCGTTATCGCATTTATAACTGCCTCTGGTTTAGGTGGGCAGCCCGGCAAATAGTCTTCCAATTGAATTAGCTTCTCAACTCCCCCAACGGTACTATAAGAAAGAATCGGTACTGAATGAACATCCCTCCTGTTATAGCTTTCATAGCTAGGAAATCTTCAGGCATTTTTGAAGACTTTCTTACTAAAGAAGGAGCCATTTTCATTGTGACTGTGCTGGCTGTGAAAATGAGGTCGGCTTGCCTAGGACTCGATCTTGGTACCAGAGAAAGTGTACAGTGAGGGATCTTTATAGGTAGCCAGTCTTTACTTAACTCGGTCCAAGCTTTACTTAGCCCAAGCTACGCCTCTCTACTCCCATGCCTTTCTTGGTCGGACCAACCCAACCGGCGATTTCCGACAAGTCTTTCTTAATTTGTAGAGCAAGAAGCGGAACCAAAATCGACGCTTTCTTCATATTTATGGATAACCAATCCATTTTCCAATATAGTTGGGAGACTTTCCCCAAGAAATGGGTACATAAAATGGAAAGATCGGAACATGGGAATAGATCTTATACCAATACTGACTACCCATTTCCATTGTTGTGCTTTCTAAAATTGCATACCTATACACGGGTTCAAGTTTCGATCGATATTTGCGGAGTTGATCATCCCTCTCGAAAACGAAGATTTGAAGTTGTCCATAATTTACTGAGTACTCGGTATAACTCACGCATTCGTGTACAAACAAGTGCAGACGAAGTAACACGAATATCTCCGGTAGTCAGTCCATTTCCATCAGCCGGCCGGTGGGAGCGAGAAGTATGGGATATGTCTGGTGTTTCTTCCATAAATCATCCGGATTTACGCCGTATATCAACAGATCATGGTTTCGAGGGTCATCCATTACGAAAAGACTTTCCTCTGAGTGGATATGTGGAAGTACGCTATGATGATCCAGAGAAACGTGTGGTTTCTGAACCCATTGAGATGACCCAAGAATTTCGCTATTTCGATTTTGCTAGTCCTTGGGAACAGCGTAGCGACGGATAATTCAGAATCATAGGTCCAGCCCTGGGGACAAATCAATAGGAAATGCTATTTGCTTCTTAACTTAATATAAGAAAGAAAATGCACTTCTATGAAATGAAAGAGTTTCCACGGGCGTCGGATATCATTGATAAATAGGAAGAATAAGTGTTATCGAACGATTTCCTTCCATTCTTCCTAGTATGGAATGGAATAAGTAAAGAAAAAGTACTGCGTCTCGATCTATACGAAACGGCACTGGTTTTTCTTTCGGTTTCATTGATAGCAGAAGAGTACGCTAGCTAGCAAGCGTTTCGTTTTCAGGCTCCGCTAGCTATCCCGCGCGCCCCACCCCTACGGACACTCTTGCCTACGCTTGCTGCTCGCTCAGTGTCATTCAAAGGGAAGAAAGGGATTCCATCGCCTTTCTTTTAGGAACATGGCTCGCCTTACGACTGTTGCACTTCACTCGCAGCTCGCTGGCTCGTTCATTCACTTGCTCATGAACTCGCTGCTTCGCCAGAAGCGACGAAGGAGGGGAGCCGGGGAAGGCCGACGATGGCAATGAGGGGGAAGCTGTCGTAGAAGCTTTGCCCCTTGCTTTACAGAAATTGTTATGAACTGACTAAATGACCTTATTCTCCCAGAACGCTAGCTAATCTAATAGTTCCCTTCCATCTTCTTAACTTAATAAGAACGAACGCCGCCATCCTTCTTATTCAGGAACCCATTGAGGGGGGCGTCGGCCCGGGAAGGGGAGAGTGGCCGAGTGGTCAAAAGCGACAGACTGTAAATCTGTTGAAGGTTTTCTACGTAGGTTCGAATCCTGCCTCTCCCACTTGTTGTAGACTTAAGAGAAGAGAAAGTAGGCGTCAGCATAGGAGGGCCAACCGAGCGAAGCTCCTTCTTTTTTTTGCCGTGCCGTGAAGTGAAATTGTATCGTATGCTAGTTAGAGAGGTTGGCGAACTACTACGATCTATAGAGATTCCCCATCTATATCCAATCCCAACGAGAATAGAAGCGAGTCGCTTCCGGCGTCGGCTTGTAGTCTCTGCAGTCGGCACACGCACGCGCCCGCCAGAATGCCTCCTTGGTTCGGGACGAAGCCAAGCGATACATACGATAGACGAAGGAAGGAAGCGCCCACCCTGCTGGAGGCTCTTCGACGACCTGTAGTTTTTTTCAGTTGCAAACTCCTCGAAGCCTTAGCCCTGTAGTTTTGAAGCAACAAGCAAAGAATCACCGTCTTGAGCTGAGCGCGCAAGGTTCTGAAAGAAAGAGCAAGCAACGGCTTTCGCCGTTGCTATGAGCGCAGTCGTTTTGAAGCTGGGGAACGCAAGTTTGATCGAGGATTGGAGAGGAGAGGTGGAAAAAAAAGGCTCGGGATGGATGACAGAGTCTTTGTGCGAGCCGTATGCGGTGAGAGTCGCACGTACGGTAACGAGGGGGGTTCGCGTCTATACGTGTAGTGTGGTGGTTGGGCCTACCCACCCTATTTGTTCCATGATCTATGGGTCTACTGGAGCTACCCACTTCGATCAATTAGCCAAGATTTTTACCGGATACGAAATCATTGGTGCTCGATCTAGTGGTATTTTTATGGGGATTCTATCTATCGCTGTAGGATCCCTATTCAAGATCACTGCAGTTCCTCTTCGGGCGGCTGTAGGACGGACGGCCCCCTATAGGTGTAGTAGGGTAGGATGGGTGGTACCGCTCAGATTGCGGCCAATCCTCCTAACTGCGCGCGGGCCGGGCTTAGAGCGCGTGAAACTCATCACTACCTCGTAAGGGCGTTGAGACCATAGCATGTTACACAAAAGCGCCGCTTTCTCTGTAGTGTTGTCACACAGCTGCCCGACTAGAAGAGCAACTCGCTCTGTAGTGTTGTCACACAAGATAAGCACGCCGCCCGCCTGCTGGCCGGGCGAATCGAAGTTCTCTTCCGGTCAACTGTCCACCCAGTCAAGTGCAAAAAACACAGTGGAATCACGCAACGCACGCTGCTGGTGTGCTTCCTGCCTACGAGGAAAGAAAGAAGAGCGACAAGGTTCAGATTTGACTGTTTGCAGCATGGGAGCTGATTACCCAAGAAATCCCTGGGAAAAAAGAAAAGATATCTCGGTAACGAAAACCATAGGAGGCTGTATTGGCGAGATCCAACGGTGAACAGCTGCCCAAAAGAAAAACCGCCTGGAAGTCCGAGGACCTTTAGTACCGTACCCTACCCCCGAACCAGAAGCCTTCGCGCCAAGCGACGACCGCCCTTGTCCCTTTCCTTTTTCCATTCAGCCTACTTCTTAGCTTTGTTCCGTTAGTCTAAGGCAAAGCTTAAGTGGTTCGCCTACCTTACCCACTTGACGAAAGGGAACGAGACTCTCGTTTCGTTTCCGGGTTTATGGATGTCTTCCTCACTTCGCTCTCCTTACTCCTTCCTTTTGAAAAGTGATGCTTTGCGTCTTCGCGAATATACCTTACCCTTGACCCTATCGACGGGCCCTTTCGAGCAAGCTTTCGCTTTTTCTCCCGGCTTTCAACAACTTTCTCTTTAGCTTCCAAAGGCGACCCTATGACGTTTCCGTCATTGAAGTAGCCTTTCCTCGCCCTACCCTAAGAAAGAAGTGACTATCAAATTGTCCTACTGAAGTACCAAAGGTGCGCTCCGCCCGGTTACTCTTAAGATGTTTTTTGCTACTGAAGGAAGTAGGGCTCCTATTGACTAAAGGTTCTTCGGTTTCCTTTAGAATGAAAGTCGCTATGAAGCCCCTACTACTGTCGATTCAAAAGGCGAACAGCCCCCCCATGTATGGGTGGGGTCTTTTTGGGAAGCTGCCTTGGATATGAGGAATTCCTAATATATAAAAATAGAAAGAATATTCTTTTTTCATTTTATTTATTTATAAGAATACATGTATATTTATAATTTTGCTTTTCTTTGTTTATAACAAAGGCAAAGTCCGGTATTTGACGAAAATCTTTCTATCAATAGATAGGAATGAGTCTTCGATATTAGGGGATAGGATCCATCTGCTCTTTCTTTCTCTCGAGATTTTTTGTGTCAATTTATAGAGAAAGAGCAGATATTTTAATAATAAAAAAAATCGGGATTAGATTCAAAATGAAAAAAGAGATACATAAACATCTAAAGTAAAGGGATTTCTATTCTATTCCTATATCTATATAGTTCATCTATCTCTTGTCTATCTATCTATTTTTTCTATCTATGAATCAAGTCAAATTCGTTTTTGAGTTCCCCGAAGCCCCGAATGGATTGGATCGTTTCTGCTTCTGCCAACGAAATGAAGGCGTCGCCCGTTCCGAATGCTTCTCCGATCCTGAAGTTCTCGCGAAGAGAATAAGATGCAGCTCCCCCTCCCTCCGTCTTTTTCCGCTTTGACAATTTTCCCTCTAATGCGGGCCGGGCGGCGGCGGGCGCGGGAGGAAGAAACCTAAGAGAAGAGCGTCTTCTCTTAGGTCCTTTTTTCAGTGCAACACAGGAAAGCGCCCTCTTTTTGTCATCCCTGCAGCTTCCCAGAGGCTTTTTTTTTGTATTGAACGCATGGCGTAGCTAGGACCCTTCTAAGAATGTTTGAGCCTATGTTCAAACCAAAACAACCCCGGGCCCCAAAAGGGGAATTCAAGAATGCCTGCCGACGTTCAGATAAGGGAATGCTTCCCAAACCACTAAAGGAAAGGCTCGACGAAGGGAGGGAGATGCGGCGGGGTAAGGAAAACGCTTTCGGAGATCGAGATGTCGATTTGTTTTTCATCGAAAACGAAGAAGGCCAAGGGGATAGCAGCCTTCCTTCGGGCTTTGCCTGCCCTTTTCTAATAAAGAATTCCGGCTCGGCCCGGGAAAGCGCTGGCAACAACATAAAGGAAGGGGTCCATGTAGCTGCTGCGCCCGCCCACTGAGCAGCAGGTTCGGCATCTACTACAAAAGAGAGAATCCACTTCAGATGACCACGCCTCCGCTAGCCAGCGTGTGGAATGGCCGAGAGCGGACCCTTTTGGATATATAATCCAAGCCGAGAGTGGAGTTACGTGAACAGCCGTCTGATGGAAAACAACTTTCACGTTCGGTTCAGAGAGCACTTTTTCGTTGAGAATTCCTCGTTCCCTTTTGTGTGAATTCCCCAGCGGCGAATTAACAACTTGTGGGGCCCTATCTATTCAATCTCTCGAGCCCCGAAGAAAACCCCCCTCTTCCTCGGACTCAATCTCTCTTTTGACTCAATATATGTGGGCACCTGATATCTATGAGGGTTCACCCACCCCGGTGACAGCATTCCTTTCTATTGCGCCTAAAATCTCTATTTCTGCAAATATGTCACGTCTTTCTATTGTTGGTTCCTATGGAGGTACATTGCAACAAATCTTCTTTTTCTGCAGCATTGCTTCTATGATCTTAGGAGCACTGGCCGCCATGGCCCAAACGAAAGTCAAAAGACCTCTAGCTCATAGTTCGATTGGACATGTAGGTTATATTCGTACTGGTTTATCATGTGGAACCATAGAAGGAATTCAATCACTACTAATTGGTATATTTATTTATGCATCAATGACGATAGATGCATTCGCCATAGTTCCAGCATTACGGCAAACCCGTGTCAAATATATAGCGGATTTGGGCGCTCTAGCCAAAACGAATCCTATTTCGGCTATGACCTTCTCCATTACAATGTTCTCATACGCAGGAATACCCCCGTTAGCCGGCTTTTGTAGCAAATTCTATTTGTTCTTCGCCGCTTTGGGTTGTGGGGCTTACTTCCTAGCCCCAGTGGGAATAGTGACTAGCGTTATAGGTCGTTGGGCGGCCGGAAGGTTGCCATGAGTAAGGTTGGGGGGGGGCCGAAGGCAGTTTTCCGTCCGGACACGTAGCTTACCGAATCAGTTGCGACACGGATGGGAATGCATGCTACGAAAGACAGGGTCGAGTCTGATACATCAACCGTCGACTCCATATCCTTGTACGAGTCCACAATCACTACACGAGATGAACCTGGGTTTGGTGAATGAAAGTTGGCCTTAGGTGTAATAGGACTCCCAGTTACTGCGCGCGATCGTATACTGAGGTGCTCCCCGTCGGTTGTTGGAACGACGCGAGCCGGGCCTCAATTCAGAAAGATGAAGGGACAGAGGTGACTAATTCCCCATCTCATTTGGGGCGGAAAACGAATCGACATCTCGATGTGATACAGCCCTTTCCATTTTCGTTGGGAAAGAACGGCGAAGTCCATCCGAACCGTCCAATGAAGAAATAAGAGGAGAGCAAAGCGCCAATGGCGCGCAAAGCGCATGCAGAACGGGCACGGAGAACAAAATAAAGAGGTGTGGAGGAGAAGCAGCCGAGCTCATTCCCTTCGCTTCCTGGGCCCAAAGCAGTGCTTTGTTTCCTGGCCAAATCAAGGATTTGGGGCTTCTTGCTATATATAGCAATATATGAATCGAAAGAGAGATCCATCCATCTATCCGGATATCTAAAAAAAAATCGATTTCATTCAACGTTTGATTCAAAGAACTGCGCTTAGCCCCCCCGCTCATGAAACGGCTCTGCTGCAATGGATGGCAGAGGGTCCGTAGTACCCGAAGCACTGGAGTGATCCAGTAGCCGGGAAGGGGCCTAGAAGTGCCTACTACTACACCACACTACACTTGGCTCTACACATTTACAGAGCTAACCCCTATCCAGTGTCTGGCAGAACGTTGGGGGCTTCAATCCTGACTCCTTATCCCCATCTCAGCCCAGGCTAACGGAGCCTTACTTATTCAGGGGAGAGAGTGGAGCCTCGAGAAGCACTCTTGAGAGGGCGTAGCAAGCGCCTTGGCCCCTCTTCATTCTCTACAGGGGTCTCTGCCCACATGGAAGCGGGGCAGAGATTGAAAAGATCAAACACGGGAATAAGAAGCAAGCTCGCCTTCCTTTTTGATCATTTTGATAGAGGGGGATGGATAAAGTGGACAAAACAGACTCACATTTTCCAGTCGAAAAGATGGGTTCCTTTTTCGTCTCGACAAAGAAAAGAAAGAATCATCTTGAAAATGCTCCTCACCCCTTCGTAGAGCCGTGTATTGTAAGTGATCCGAACCTGCCCGGAGCGAGCCCCCCTTAGAGGCAAGTGAAGTTGGTGAGCCGTATGATGGGCAACTATCTCCTGCGGTTCGGAGAGGACTCAGCTGTTAGTTAGTACCCCCTTGGTTTCGGGGTGGACCCTTTCACTCTATTTTATTATATACGCTTAGCGAAAAGAATGTTTTTTGATAGACCTAGGACATGGATTCTATATGAACCAATGGATCGTGACAAGTCGTTACTACTAGCAATGACTTCCTCTTTCATTACTTCATCCTTTCCATATCCCTCTCCCTTGTTCGATCTTACTCATCAAATGGCACTCAGTTCATATCTGTAAGTTCGATCATTGATAAGGTTCAAAGAAAGGGTGGGCCATTGAGAAATCATTAATAAGATATTCCAAACCAAAATGCTAGCAGATGCGGGTCTCCGCTTTTCTTTAAATTAATGAAACCTGCCTATTATTATGGACTCCAATCAAAAGGACAAAAATATAGGGCTTTCACCGCCTTTTTGTTAACAATAAAAAATAGACTAGACGTGGGTGGCCTGTGGTGGTTCTTACAATGTTCGTTCAATCAAGCAGCATTAATTATTATTTTTCTTAACTTAAGAAGAGGGAGGAGACAGACTTGGGACCTATTGAACGGAACAAGACAACAAAGATGATGAAATGAAGAAGAAAGAACGGGAGGCGTCTACGGAAGGACTGACGAACTACTTACTTGTGTTTGGTTAACTACTTTACTGACTTGGGCTTCATTCTCGTAAGTGGTACACCTACACCCTGCACGTACACTCACTATATCTATATACGTATACGTTGATAGCCTGTCGGCTGTTCGTCGCCTCTCTACTACATACAGTTGTTTCAGGCCGAACACAAGGGCGTAGCGCCCGGATCCTCTTCTTGTTCGGGTACGAAGCTACGCTATTCAAAGCATCGAGCGAGAGTGGGGTTGTCCAGTTCAAGAACCAATGCAAGCAACCCCGAAGCGCATAGAAGGGAAAATTTTTGACTGGGAACTTCTGGAGTTCTTTCTGCGTCCACCGTTCCACATTCCGACGACGCCTCCCGTTCTTTCCTCTCTGAAGCCTATTCTTGCTCAGCACAAATAGTAGCAACCAAAGCTAGGAGTTCTTCCTCAAGTAAAGCTAGCTAGGAGTAGTTCCTCAAGAGTAGTTCTTCAAGAGAAGGTGCTTGACTTCTTAACTTCTAAGCGTTGAGCTCAACTACAAAGGAGAGAGTTCCTTTAGTTTTGTTATTAGTTGGTTGGCTTTTTTGTAACCCTAACGGGTTCCTTCGTAGTTTTCTTAGGGTTAGGTTATGGATTACATCGCCTTAGTGGGATTGTCGATAAGCAAGACCTTGCAAAGACTAGCTTCTAAGGCTCTCTTTGAACTTGTTGCTCACCGACACCTACTATATATTCCGGTTTGTCTTCTAGTAGGTAGAGTAGCCTACCCTATAGTAGATCTATGTAGAGTAGCTAACCAAGCCTAAACGAAGGTCTGTGGATAGTAGGTCTGTAGATAGAGTAGCTTACCCTTCAAGAAGGAGTTCTTCTGAGGGCTGTCGATTAGCAACAAGACGCAAGTAGTTGTTCTTCTTTTAAGGTTTCAAAGCGAGTTCTTTCTTCCCGAATGTAGCTACCTCTCTTAGCGGTAGGTAGTAGCTACCAGTTTCTTTTCTGACTTTCCTAGCTGTAGTATAGGCAGTTCAGTAGCAGTGGTAGGGCATAGCTGTTGTCTCTCAGGTAGGGCACAGCACAGTAGTTGCTGTTCTCTTCTCTGTTGCATAGGCATAGATGGGGTGGCAACTCAAGCAAGACAGAACTACAGAGCTAACTCAAGACAAAGCTAACTAACACCTGAATAAAGAGCCAACCATCTGACGATCGCCCTGTAGTTTGATTCGCTGCATCCGAGTCCGTCCAAGCAGATCGATATCAAGTAGTCGCTCTAGTAGCACCATGGGTAGCCTCGCATTGAATTTATCCACATCCCCTCCTGTAAAAACCTTTTTCCAGGGGGGCATACAGCTTTCTTTATGTACATTTTTGAAAGTATAAAAAATCTCTATATTTCACTTTTTTCCCGCTACAAATTTGCCTCTGACCAAACAATCAGATGTGAGTAACTTGTCTTTCTGTTTGGTTTCTCCACCCCGTTTTTCTGTTCCAGACATGAACATCTTCTCCATATTACTATATCTTTTGAGCCAATGACAGACAGCATATGATTGGAACTACTAAACAAGATCGCTGTCGTTTATCCCTTCGGATTCATCCCATACATTATAGTCTTCTCCTAGTTGGGGAAGTGATCGATTCATTTGTTGTTTTGCTGTAAACCCAATCGGTTCCTTCCGATTACATAAATTTTTTATGAGAACCATACGGGCATTTCCCATTTATTTATGTAGGTAGGAGCTCCTGGGACAGAAAAATGAAAAAAAAAACGGATGCAAAGTCAATGTCTTTTCACCATCCCTGCAGTGCACAAGACAAATGTCTGCACTTCCATCCGGATCATATTTTATTGTTACAACTTCTCCCGACTTGGAATCTTGTCTATTCCGCCGATACGTTTGTGACCTTCTCTTTTATGTCTTATCGTAAGAATTCCTCCGTTATTACGACCTTCCCCACTACGATGCTGTTCAGAGGTCCATTTTTTCTGTGGATGAGACTGAACTTCTCCTTCTCGACCTGATATAGATCTCTCACGGAGTCAAAGTTCTGTACAAACGAGTGGTCATGTTCTAATTATTAATCCAAATGGATACTTTGATTGCTTTAGAAGTTAATATAATAATCTGGTTTGACTTTCATGTCATAATCATACTTTACGGATTCGACGTTTCATCATTCGACCCCCCCAAACTCTTTTGACTAACGCTTGTCCCTCGAAAGCTGCTCGGCACGTTTCTGGCTTCGAGCTTCGGCCAAGTAGTGATCCGGAACCCTGGGGTTCTCAGGGGCGTAATGGAAGTCCGAGTATGTGATGAAGTCAGTTCCGGAAGAAAGAGTTTGGGATGTATGGCTCTTCGGGAAAGGCTATACATGATCGCTTATCCCACGCGCCCCTGACCTCTATAGGGCCAGAAGCAACCGGAACATAAATCTGAACCTTCTTAGGAGAGCAAGCTAACAGCTAGGGATAGGGATAAACGGAAGCAGAGGCACGGCGTCAAGAAGAAAGGGAGTATAGGCGACAACGGGGAAATCAGAGAAGAGGAAGAGATGAAAGAAAAATGCCCGGAAACGTTGGTTTTGTCCGTGTGGGTGGGAACATAGCATATTCATATTGGTTGGCGGCGGAAAGAGGTTGAAGAAAGAATAGGCAAATCCCTGGGTTGCCCGGCCCCTGAATGAAATACGTGGAAATAGGGAGCTGAATACAGGGAAGTCAGTCATTGGTGGAGCATTTTCCCTTCTGTCCTCTCGGTCAAAATAGGTAAAGCGTTTCATATAGAACTAAGCGAGAGGGGACGATTACTGCATCTTTCCAGCAGTTTTGGAAGAACTGCAAGAAGCACCTGAAGCGAATCATGAAAGATGTCCTTCTGCTGCCTAGGAGTCATGCTGATTTAGGAGATCACATTCCTTTTGCTCAGCGTCTCCAGACTAGGCCACCGACGTCTTCCTCCCGCATTAGGAATAACGGAAATCCGTTCTCCAGCCCCCCAACTGTAAGACGGAAAAAAGTAGGAAGGCCGCCTAAAGATAAGCTGCTAAGTTTTGGTGTTTCCACTTCGGCATATAAGGTGAAGAATTTCCGAGTTCCTGCTTCATTGGGCCTTCATTACTCCCCATTTTCTGCTAGTTGATTCGAAGCAACCTCAGAAAAGTGTCCCCAACACTGCGGAGGGCCATCAGGAACAGGTAAGGCAACCACTTTTCAAAAATGAAAAACCTAACGAGACACATAAAGAAGGAGAAACCTTTACCAACCCTTAAAGGCGTTACGCTCGGGCTTCTTTAAAGGGGGCTACACTAATGCTACTCTTATAAGTAATAATGTAAGCAAACTAGTTAAAGACAAATTGTGTGAATGGAAACGTCGAATTTTTTCAAATAATGATAATCGGGCTTATCCACGAGAAGCCCTATGCTCATTGCGCTAAGGCATTCCGTTCCTCTCGTGTCTATCAGTGGATAGTCCCTTCACTTCACTCATCTATTGACGTACTTTAAGAGTGAAAGAATGTATTCTTTCTGTCCTCCTTCTGCCAAAGAAAGTCAATGAAGAAAGGTAATCCGAGATTGCCGTGTATGATATGAAGGAAAAAAAAGAGAATATATCATTTTCATTCTCCCCCAATAAAGATCATCCCTATTCTTACCCGTTTTGCTGTTGAACTACCATTCTTATTCTTCTTCTTTCTATTGTCGTGTCTATTGTTTACAGAAGCGTTACTTTACTTTTTGCTATTCCTATTTTCTCCTTGCTGCTCTTGTTCTTGCTTACTTGGTACTCAGCAGTCTGTTATGTTTTTGACAACACGAGAGACTCTAAGGGACAACAAAGACACAACTTCGACCTACATACTAGCCCGAGAAACGAGCCAATTACTTATAAAAAAAAAGGATTCCATTGACTAGCCTGGTTGAAAGCAAATGAAGAAAAAAAAAAACGCGTAAAGAAAGAAAGGCAAGTGCTAGATCGATTACAAAAAAAAGAATGAAGGTTAAGGCACTTGCTTCGGCGAAACCCTTCTCCGCCGTAACGGAGTTTTTCAGCTTTCATCTCCGAAATCGAAGGTCAGCGGAGGGGTTAGTTTTGAATCAAGGATGCTCCTCTGAAGCTGGGGAAGGAATTGTCCCCCTAACCGCCCCGAATAGCAGTGGCTCTGTTGTATGGCAAGTCGACAGAGAGGTGCGCCAAATGCACCAACGCCCCAAAAAAGAAAACAACTTAGATAAAACATAATGACTTACCTCCCGGGGTCCCTCTGGGGTCATTAACCGAACCCCCAACCCCTAACGTTCCAACATCCGAATATCATTTAGGAGTAGATGGTGTAGAAATATGATCTCCACCAGATCCAGAACCACCTTGAAAATGAGAAGCAAGAGCTATGGGTGGCTTATCTTTATCCACCCCCGAAACTTCAGATCTTTCTGCCGTGCCGCTTCCCCTGTATCAATAGGACAGCAATCATCCTCTTTGGATACCATTTTTTCTCTTAGATATATTTGAAGCAGACTCATTTCCTCTAGCCGAGGGACCAGCGGATTCTGGCTTCTTTTTCTTCTTCTTTTTTGCAACCTGGAATTCCAACCGACGTTTTGGCAGCAGTCTTTTCCTTGACAGCATCTCCAATGGTGAGTAGCTGCTCTTTAGTATTTGGCTTCTCCTTCACCTTCCAGACCTTTTTTTTTCTCTGCTTTGGACACTGAGTGATCCCGTCTTCAAAGGTGCTGCATGTCGAGCATCTGGCGGGCCTCCATTCATATTCTACTCTTTGTTCGTTCCAACATTCTATCACCAATCTAAACATGCAGGGTCTCAGGTAGAGTAGCATTGACTCCAATCTCTACACATAGTCTCGCAAACGCCAGCCTTGAGCGATTTGCCGTGAGTGCGCCCAAAACGTTTGGAATGCCTATCTTGCTCCCCAACAACCTAATGATGTTGGGCGTCCACTAGCTAAGACGCAGACCCGGGAGCTTTACCCAAATTGGGACTGTGCTCAGATTCTCCTGAGAAAAGGACATATCCCCCTCCCACTTGCGAAGAAGGAGAGGTCCACTACCAACAAACCGACGGTCCTGATTCTAAGAACCTAGTGCAGTCTTCACCCATCCCAAACTTAAATGCAAAAAAGCCGTGTTGGAGGGGCGAAAGCGATCCTTTCAGATTCCACATCTGCAAGACAGCATTTAGGAGGAAATCAAAGGCAGGACGCTTACCCAACAAGGGGTAGCCCACCAAAGTCTTTTTCCATGGAGATGAGCCCTCAGAGATCTCTTCTTCTGAAAGAATGATAGGCCCCTCAGAGGCGGCAACCGAGTCGACTAAGTGTTGCTTCCTAAGGAGGTCCGGAGGCATGGAGGAGCTGAAACGCTCACTCCAAGAAGGGGAAGGGTTAGGCTTAAGGTTAGGGCATGCCTGAGACGGAATGGAAGAATGGGGGCCTGAGGTCAAGTGAGAAGGTGATGGTGCTGGTAAATGATTGAAAGAATCTGGCGTATCGGGTCCGATATTCATTCCTTACTCAAATAGGGAGGTGGGGCAGATATCATTCCGCGGACTAGCACTTATTACGATTCAAGCATCGTGTTGGGGAAAGTTCCCAATAGACAGAGAGAAGCCCATAGACAATGGACCAGACGACCCGCAGAGACGAGGTGTAGCGCAGTCTGGTCAGCGCCTCAAACAAAACTTCCCTGAGGTGATAGTGAAACTTTCTTGCCCTGAGCTAAAAAGACTTATTGTTTATGGTTGTTGGCCAGCAGACCATCATAGGGTATAGCGCCAAACCCCCACTTTAAGTGAGTGTGAGAGGAAGGACTTCAGTTAGGAAGCCCTCGTTGTTCTTAGTGTGGGAAGAAGTTCTTTATTGCCTGTTCCCTTTCACCGCTTCGCTCCTGTCACGCAGTAGCCCTACAGAGAGAGGGGATGGATGGATGAATGGAAAGACTATTTATTGGCCAAAGCCCATCTATTAGTTAAGGGGGTTGGGGTTTTTAGACCATAAGCTCGAGAAGGTGATGGACAGAGAGGGGCGAAAGCGAGTTGCTTGAAAAGGTTACGCGTAGGATTTCGAGCGATGGGATATTATAAACCGAATGAGAGCCTGTTCGTTCATGATCAAATGAAACTCGTAATTTACATCTATGTTTCGAACAAATAGAGTTTAGACGAATCCGACGCCCCAAGCCTATTGAATAGCCGTCCAACGAATGAAACGAATCCCTGTGACGGTTCGAGCTACATCAGACTACACGGGGCAGGTCATACTATAAGTAAGTAGGCGTCGGCCAGAAGGAAACCAACTGTTATTATTGGAAGTCACAAGGTTCGAAGACCTCCCGCCCTGACATCTTCTCTTTTGCCTTAAGAACGGTCCATTGCCTTTGGACGACTAAGTCAGCTCGGCTCAATCTCTTTCTCAGCCAGTGACTAATCTAATCTCCCCGAACCGTGCAACAGTAAGCGCCACTGGGAAAGCACATCGAACTATAATATAATAAGTAGGGCCTGCAGAAGGAAAGCAATCAATTCACATAGTAGGGAAGCGCTGCTATCAATCTTCATAGGCTAAGGCCAGTCAGCTATCAATCGCGAGCCATCCGTCTGTCTTTTACTTTACCCATTCTCCTCGCTACACAAACAAGTCACGTCACCGCATTCGTTCAGTCGGGTCGCCAAAGCAGCGGTGATGAAGGCTGACAAGCACGATTGACCGGAACTGGAGTCTCACGAGGGATTTAGCAGTTCCGTGGCTGCACATTAAGTCGAGCACATGTAACTGAGTCGCCCGTACCGGAGCTCGAGAAACAAACCAACTACTGACCGAGTCTCCTCCGTTTCACGAGCAGTAGAGAAGTTTAACACGTTGCCTTCACTAACTGAGCTGACAAGTGTATGAATGAAGTCGAAGCAAGAAGTGTACTTCGGAACTGTTCTCCACCGCTTCGTAGCCGGAGCAGACACGTGGAGTTCACTGGAAAGGAGAATGGCGGGAATGATTTCTTGCAATGCAACGGAACTCAAAGCCTGTTTCATAGGCTGTACTCGTACTCACCGGCTACACGGGAAGAGTCCCTCTGCTTACAAGTTTGCTAAGGATTGGCAGCAGCAAACTGAGATTGCTAAGGGCTTAAACCTTGGAAAGGGCAGCGGAGGTTCGAAAGGCCCAACGGATCACCATAGGATACAACCCTTGCGACCTGCTACCCTCTGACTTAGGACTCACTACCCGCTTGAAAGCCCTATTTCTGTCTTGCTTAAGACTAGAACCCGGACTGCATTCACTCTTTCTCTTTCTTCTCCACTTTGTAGCTGCTTCTTCACCGTTCAAGTAGCTGTGCTGTATCAATATGAAACTCGGTTGCATCATTGAAAGTTCATTACAAAATCTTCCAACATCTCAATATTCTCCTTTCTTCAACACCTCCAATCTCCGCACCATGTTCGTTCTGTGACTCTCCATATTTTCCATTTCAAACAAGGAACCTTATTCAAGATCATCATTTCTTCTAACTGGTCTCAGACTTGTTTCTGATGTCCTCTTCTAAAAAAAAGAAAGTGCCACTGTTTGTTTTCTGTAGAGCTTGAATTTTCGACTTGTTTCTGGGCTATCTTTCTCTCTTCAACTATTTGAAAAGCCTTCACCTACCTCAATTCTTCATTTGCTTCTTCCAACCCTTCTATCTCTTTTCTCTTCTTTTCTATCCTCTCGTCCAGTTCTGGAACTGTTGTCTCAAGTCGTTCTGCCTCTTCTTTCAGTCGTTCAGCTTTTCTCCGTCTGGCCAATATATGTTTCACATCGAAGCCCACGGTCTGAAAGTCTTCAACCTCGTCTAGATAGGCTGCTATGACCGAACGTTCTGTAATGGCAGAAGTTTTCATCACCAGCTTCAAGAGTTTGATGAACAATATCCACATTTCCTTCATATGTCGGTACTTGGATCGTCTAAGAAGAATTTTTTACGTCTCGAAATGTGGTTGTTGAGGATATTCAGGAGATTTGGATAGCATGTTTCGATCGCGCCTAGCGACCACTCGACGTTTAATAGCTTATTATGGCATAGGAACATGTGTCCCTAGCGCTGGTCCACCCCATGCATTTCCCATGCACGGGTTACTTTATGCCTAGCGCGTTCGGCTACTACTAATTTCGGGGGTGTCTCCGATCCAATTATGCCTGTGAATCCCCGGAAAACCATGGGATCTAGAATGACCTACCGGACAAAATACGCGGGTTTTCTCTCTCCGTTGATGCTCGTTGAATCCTCGGGAAACCTCAAGAATTCACAGTGAGCTCCCACATAGTTTTAACCTCTTTTTCTTGTGTGGATTTTCTGTCCAGACAGAAATTCGATAATTTATGCTAAAAGCAAAAGCACCAAAAAATATAATGATTATGACGTCCCATGACTCCCTAGTAAACCCTTTGGGCCTACAAGCAAGGTTTCAAAATTGGACTCAAATTGGGACTTATTAAGAAGAAAGGATTCTCTTTCTTATCATTATGTATATATGTATATTTTGATATTCTTTATGATTTTCTAGGGGCATATTGCCTTGTATTGTATCAGGGATATTATCGTCCTTTGTTACCCTCTGTTAATGTATATATTGATTCATCAGGAGTACTCTATTATTATATTCCTCTCATTTGAGACTTTTCAGGGTATCAGAGCCTGGGTCGTTTCCAGGCTTCCCTCAACCATCAGAGAAGCATCGTGGTTCCCTGCATCATCCCTAAGAGAGCTTGTCGCAGAGGCTTCCCCAGGCTTTCTCTGTTCTTTATTCAGAGATCCATTGCAACCCTAACTTAAAGCCTTCTTCCTTTCTTTTTCCGGCAATCGCAATAGCCCTAAGCTCTCGCCCTGATACCCCCATCTCCAGGTATATTTCTGACACTTGTCCCATACAAAGGCAATTGCATGGTTATTACGGGCGACGATACTGCTTTCCCATATTGGCACGGCCATGATGTCCACTTCTTTTGGCAATTTCTCTATCCCTAATTTTTCCTTGTTTCAAGAGTCAAGAAGAGTCTTCTATCTGTCAGTCAGTTCACATCTGACTTTCAATGGATTTGACTCCTTCTACTGTTGTTGTGAAGGATCTCAAAACGGGGATGGAGATTGCTAGAGGGCGAAGGCACGGGAAGCTGTATGCCTTAACAGATAATCGGGTTTATGCGTTGGCGATGGGAAAAGACAGACGGAGTTAATAAGGTGCCGGCTCCCATTTGGCATCTTCGGCTTAGGCATGAAAGCTATCTGCTTCTCAATAAGCTCCATGCCAAATCTTCTGCCTTTTTTATTGATGATAGGGATAAAAAAGAGAATCAATCTTTATGTACTGGCAGCCTTTCTGGCAGCCATACAGCTTTACCCTTCCCTTCATTGTTGAAAATGAAATAGTTTTCATTGACTTTTTTTTTCATTCTGATGTATGGGGACCTGCTCCCGTGCCTTCCCCATCTGGCTCTCGTTACTATGTTATTTTCGTTGACGACTATAGCAGGTTTACCTGGATTTACTTAATGAAACATAAGTCCGAGGTATTTTCCCATTTTCAGGCCTTTCGGGCTGGAGTTGAAAAAGATTTTGATAGACCCATACCTACCTTCCTTTTGGCTTTCCCTTGTTACATGACAGTTCAGTATGATAATTGAAGCTGCTAGGCGATCACCTTTTTTGGCTTCGCTTGCTACATTTTGGATTTTGCAATGATACCAAGAATCTCGTACCAGTACTTCCTACTGGTCTCTTTCGCCGTAAAAGGGATGCCAAGAGATATTAGTTGTTGTTTGTCCTTATCAGTCGCGCTGCTGATCCCCAATAGGTTACAGATCCTGCTTCTGGTGGGATTCGAAAGTCTCTCTCTTTCTAGTCCGTGTATCTGATCTCCTCTGCTCTTACTAAACCTACCATAAAGTAGTCAGATCTGTTCTTTACTCACTTTAGCGTACCTTGCGAAAGTCGGAATCTGTCCGACCTTGCAGAAGTAAGGGTCCGTTCGTTTGTTTGCGCCGGTTTACGCCAGTAAGCTCGCTTGCGCTTTAGGAATGGCTTCCAACTTTATGTATGGTCCGGCGCTTGCGGATTAGCGTTTGTTATATGGGGGCATTACAATAAAGCTAGCGATGCAACTAGCTAGGCCCTTAAAATATTCCAGCTGGGCTAGTCAGACTAAGCTAGTCAAAGAAGGAAGACAGGATAAGAACCGTAACCCTGTGTCATAGGGCAGCAAAGGCAAGTCAGCGGCTGAAAAGGTCAGGTCAACCAATAAACCAAGCGCCAGAGTGAGGGACAGCTAGCCAGATAAGACGAAAGGAAGAAGAAAAGCTCTGTTCCAAATGATCGGGAAGTAATGATCGAATGCCAAGTAGAGTTGATAAAGTGGAGTACTGCAGTCGTCCGGCAAAAGACAGAATTCTGGCCTTCCACCCGGTTAGCTTTTTGCTTATTTTATCTATCAAGCAAGGGATTACTCTTATCAAATGAAATTTTTTTTGGCTGAGACAAGTGGCAAGCCAAGGTACCTTACAGGGAGTTGCTCCTCATGCATACCGAGAATGGAGAGGAGAGCGGCCTTTAGAGCGGAAGAAATAGCCTAGCAGAATACGCTGCATTTTTGAAAGTTTACCGGACGGAGTATGTGTGGAAATCTTGAAAGGCCAGAGTAAGGTTTTGGACTGAGTTTATGCCCGGATTAGGAAAGATCATCAGCAAAAAGGAGGTGAGAAACTGAAACCCCATCTTTAGTTAGAGTATGGGAACTTAATGAGCTTCGCTTCTTCACAGATCTGTAAGAGCAAGGATAGATATTCCATGACAATGGCAAATAAGGGGGAGAGGGGGTCTCCTTGCCTGAGACCTCTACTACTGGGGAAATCGCCGTGGAGGGTAATTGATAACAATGGAAAATTTGATGAGGGTAGTAATGCAGGCCCTTATCCATTCGATCTACTTCTGGGGGAAGCACATAGCCAGCATGGCAGCTTTCAGGAATCCCCAGTCAACACTGTCGAACGCTTTCCTCAGGTCAATTTTCACACACATCCTGCCAATCTCAAAATGTTGTAGTCCCTGAAATGTGATCTTAATGTTCGTCTTTCGAATGGTTTGGTCTAACCATAATGTGATGATTGATTTCAATACAGTTGGCATAAAGAGAATAGGATAAGCCAGATTCTTCCTTTTGGGGAAAGCAGAGATGGAACGATTGATAGATGGTGTCCGTAGGGGCTATTCTCTATGGGCCCTTCAAGTATGCTTCTTTTCCTTTAGAGGTCGGGGAACAGTAGTAAGGTAACAAAAGATGGCACTAAATGCATTGGATGCCTTATCCGGATCTATCTACACTGTCTCAGCTCGTGCAAAGCTGTAACTATCTGAAGGAAGGGTACGGAGTTGATCCTCGCACCGAACTCTAAGCGCTAGTTGAACCTTCTTCGGTCTCTTTCAGCAACGGGGAGCTTTCTTTCTTAAAGATGGTCTTCGTTGCGCTTTCCTCTGAAAGTTATGCCCCAAACGAGGGCGCCCTAGCTAGTTCAAGTTCTCCAAATTGAAACTCGTACCCAAGACTAGAAGGGAAGGCAGGAGCGGTGTATAAAAGGAGAAAGCCAAAAGTCTAGATTTCTCGGGGGAAGCACTTCACCTGGACCGACATGGAACTGCATTGATTTCCTCACTCGCCGCTGGAACTAGCACTGGTTGGTAGATAGGAAATGCTAGCACTTATATCTAGTAGCCAGATAATAGTCGTGGAGCAGGCATCGGAAACTTATAACCCGCGGGAAAACATGGGCCAAATCTTACACACATACCCATAAGCATCTATTCTCATCAAAACAACTGTATCGCAAGCAGAGCAGAAGGCATAACGAGGAACGAGGGTACTCTCAGGTCGAAGGACAGCAAGAAGCTCTTTATGATTATCTAGTCTGGCTCTATGCGCAGGTATTGAGTGAAGAACTGCATCTATCCCACTGGTTGTAAGAAAATTAATAGTACGATATAGTGAAACTATAAGTATATTAATTTTTTATGTTAAAGGGATAAGCCTTCACCAGAACTATCTTTCTTACTTTTAGATCCACAGATATGCCATCAGATATGTCATCAGATCCTACTAATTTTGGCTTGCTTATCGTAAACTTGGATCGAAAGAAAAAATAGAAAGAGATCCCTTCCCTGGTCCGATATCGAAGCTCACCGCTGGCAACTCTCCCTCTTTCTCGCTCTCTGGCGGAAGGACTAGAGCTAGATACCCTTATCACTCAAAATGCATGATTGGGAATTAGGATAGGACGACTGAAACCTTTACTTTAGAAATGCAACTGCCTGTAAAGAAATTGGCTGGAAAAAACTCGGCTTGAAATCAGATATGCGGAATACCTACCCTTATCCTATAAAAAAGTCTTTTATTATTATTCATTCTTTATTATTAGATATTAGCCAGGGCTATATGCGAGTACAGGTATGGGACTAGAAACTCGCTGGAAGGGACCGTCTTCGTCTCGCCTAGAAATTCATCGAAGAGAACTGCCTTTATCACAGAATTTGACTTGCTTGAAGGTTCTGCTGTCTCTTCTCCTGCGTCTATCAAAACTGAGATTTTTTCTACTGGCTTGAAGAAAACTCCTACTGAATGTAAGGAAACCGGCACTTAAACTAGATAGCTGGGAATATAACTGGCCTTAGGACGAGATAGAACTCAAACTCGATGGTCTTTTTCTCGGGATTAAAAGATAGCTGCTTTCTTAAAAAAAAAGCTGGGGATTCCCTTTTTTCTGCTATTGGATATTGGAAAAGGCTTATCATTGAACTGGGACTATAATTGAATAAATTAACCTGCTTTGGCAAAAAAGCCTTCTTCTGGGTAAAATAGCTTGAATCCTGATAGCGTGAGAGACTCCTTCCCCTACTGATATCTCCCCGATAGTATACGCCGATTAGGGTATACACTAAACTAAAGTTATAGAAAGCAAGCCCTATATCTGCCTTATCCCATATATATACCTTAGCCGCCGCCTTATACACCGCTTTATGAAAGGCCCTATCCAAAGACCCGTAGAAAAGACATATCTCTAACCCGAGGAACCAACTACCCCTAGTGAAATATCTGCTTTTGACCTTTCTCTTTCACTGTATGCCAGGGACCTTATCTCAGGGTCAGGGAGATCAAGGACAGTCTTGTCGGGATCCATTTTTCTTAGCCTTGTTCTGAGCGTAACGGCACTTGTTAGAAAGAAAGTGTCCTAAAAGTCTGAATTCAGTTTTCCTTTTGACTTTATGTCTTATCCTAGTTCAGTTTAAGATCGATCTTAAAGTTATGATGAATGTAGTAGAAGTAAGGTAAGAATGATCGTGCAAGGAAAGATTACTCTTACAGGGTACTAGTTCTCTTAGGTCTTAACCAAGAGGATGAGGACCCACTCTTCCTTCATTTTCGTTTTTACGAGGGGGTAAGTGGAGCTCCCCCGTTAGGGAGAGGCGACCAACGTACGATCGACTGAAAGGAGAGGTATCTGCAGCTGCTGCCCAACAAGTTGAAAGGTTTTCTACAAAAGAAAAGATAGGAGCGAGCCAAAGAGCGAGTGAGGTCTACTCCACGTAGGCCAAGTCTTGCCTAAGCTCTTAAACCAGTTCCTCAAGGACAGGAAAGATAGATTCAATTAGATTTCACTCCTATCGACAAACTTGGCAAAGCAAAGAAGGGGAAGGATGCCAGGAAGAGAGGCAAAGCGGGCAATCGTCGGACAATTGTTTTGATGAAACTAAAAAAGAAGAGAAAGAGGGATCGAGATGTGGAACCGTCCCGCTATTCCTGACAAGCGGGCGATTCTCTTTGCAGACGATTCTCGGCATCAAGAGCAAACAGAGGAATTACTCTTAGGCTGATCTAATTCCTCTAAAACGTGGAAATGTTAGGTTGACTAATGCTTCTACCGTTACAGATATGCTTTCCTTTACATTGGTATAAGATCTTGACGCTCTCATGTTCAAACAAAATATTCTGTTATAAGATAAGGCAACCTAGGGCACTTTATTCAGGATGCGCAAGAATCCTATGAGGAAGAGGGAGAGAATCATCTTTCACTGGATTCAGTGCTATGTTTGCAATAGACGGTGCCGCTGTTGAATCAGATGTGGCACTTGAGTTAGTGGCATATAGATAATATTCATATGCCTCGAGAAATAGAAATTTTTTTTTTAATAGACAGATTCGATGAGAAAGGAATTAATTCAACAAAAGCAAGGGACTGATTGCCCTAAGGCAAGTTTGACAGCATCCGATTTTGTCCATTTCCATAACTGACACTAGG